AAATTAAAAAATTACATTAGTGTAATAAACGTATTTTGGATTAAAAATTTACCACTCGAGGTCTATTCCTGTTTCCGGGGGTTTGCAGGGGTGTTAAGGATCTTAGGGGTTTAGGGGGGTAGGGGGGTTTAACGAACATAAACCCCGGGGTATCTTATAGGAGATGTTTGATGGAATAATTATTTATGTCCTTGATATCAGTTATGAAATTCTTATAAGAATATTTTTCCAACATACATGCACTTTTTTTAAAACAACACGCAATTATACCACCCTCAATCTTTAAGTCTGCTTACACTCTGAGATGCCTATTGAAAAGGAAAAAATAAAGATTAACCCCCTACCCTCTGGAATGAAGGCTCGGCTTGCTGGGTAACGAATTCTATGGTTGACACTATTAACTTATGCAAGTATAGATAATATAAATAAGGAGTTGCCAATTTATGGCCCTGAAATAGGAACCAAATGCCAGGAATAATTCACTAAGTGAGACCCTCACAATTATTGTCTGCCATTATCAATAACCGTATGCATTAGCCTGTTACTGGTTGGTAGGTTCTTACTGTGCAGGCTATTTGTTCATAAGATTATGTTAAATGACACAAAGGTATCCGTCACACTTAAAGAACATGTCTTATGCATTTTGATTATATGGTCCACATATTAACTTTAAATATCAACTAGACTGTAATGTTTTATGTAAATTTTTTTGATTAAATTACAAAAGAGAATGGTGTAAAACTATGCTTGGTTATTATACATTATATGTAAATTGTACATATATGTAAATTGTACATTATATGTAAATTGTACATTATATGTAAATTGTACATATATGTAAATTGTACATTATATGTAAATTGTACATATATGTAAATTGTACATATATGTAAATTGTACATATATGTAAATTGTACATATATGTAAATTGTACATATATGTAAATTCAAAGAGTAGTTTAGTTTAGAATTCTGGCTTTGGGAGTCAGAGGTAGGAGTTAGAATCTCCTCTCTTTGAAGTACAAAGGAGGATTTCAACCTCCGACATCCGGCTTACAAGACCGGCGTTCTAGGCTTTTGAACTACTTGTACATCGTCATTCGAGAATTTTATTTTCTGCTCATCCTGCTGCTGGTATTAAAAATAAGAAGAGCGAGAAGTACAGGGCAGATGCAATTTGACCAATGATGATAAATGGGTGTTCTACAGGTATGCCTCCAATTCAGGTAAGAATTATTACGTCGGCGATTAGGGTTCAGAATAGGAATTGGCTAAGGGGACGGAAGGTTAGGGCTCGTTGTTTAGAGGTGTGGAGAAGTGGTACTAGTATTAAGATTAAGATTGAAGCTAGCAGTGCTAGGACTCCTCCTAGTTTATTTGGAATTGATCGGAGGATAGCGTAGGCGAATAGAAAATATCATTCGGGTTTGATATGAGGGGGAGTAACAAGGGGGTTGGCAGGGGTGAAGTTGTCCGGGTCTCCTAGTAAGTTGGGTGAGAATAGTGCCAGGGATGTTAATGCAATGAGTAGGGCTGCGAATCCTAATAGGTCTTTGTAGGAAAAGTATGGATGGAAGGAGATTTTGTCTGCGTCGGAGTTAAGTCCGAGGGGGTTGTTTGAGCCTGTCTCATGGAGGAACAAGAGGTGAAGTACAGTAGCGGCTGCAATGATGAAGGGGAATAAAAAGTGGAATGCAAAGAAACGGGTGAGTGTGGCATTATCTACGGAAAAGCCCCCTCAGATTCATTGGACTAGGGTGTTACCGATGTAAGGGATAGCGGATAGGAGGTTGGTGATGACGGTTGCTCCTCAGAAGGATATCTGTCCTCAGGGGAGGACGTAGCCAACAAAAGCTGTTATTATTACTAGGAGAAGTAGAATGACTCCAATATTTCAGGTTTCTTTATAGAGGTAGGAGCCGTAGTAAAGTCCTCGTCCAATGTGGGCGTAAATGCAGATAAAGAAGAAGGAGGCTCCGTTGGCATGTATGTTTCGGATAAGTCAGCCGTAGTTTACGTCTCGACAAATGTGGGCGACGGATGAGAAGGCTGTAGCGATGTCTGATGTATAGTGTATGGCTAAGAAAAGGCCTGTGAGGATTTGAGCAGCGAGACAGAGTCCGAGTAGTGAGCCAAAGTTTCATCAGACTGAAATGTTGGAGGGGGCTGGGAGGTCGACTAGTGCGTCGTTTGCAATTTTTAGGAGGGGGTGTGTTTTACGTAGGCTAGCCATTGATAGGGTTTTTGTAGTTGAAATAACAACGATGGTTTTTCAAGCCATTGGTCCTGGTTAGAGTCCTGGCAGAAATTATGTGTTTCACTGTTATTTGTTTTTTAATTTGTTGAATCGTAGGAGCGATTGCGGTTGCTTCAAATCCTTCCCCCTTTTTTGGCGCGCTTGGGTTGGTGATAGTAGCGGGAGTTGGGTGTGGGGTTCTTGTAGAATATGGAAGTCCTTTCTTGGCTTTGATTCTCTTCTTAATTTATTTAGGTGGTATGCTGGTTGTGTTTGCGTATTCTGCAGCTTTAGCTGCGGAACCCTATCCTGAGTCTTGGCTAAATCCAGCGGTTGTGGTATACATGTGTTGTTACACAGTCGTTGTGATAGCAGGGGTTAGTGTGTTTTGACATGAGTGGGTTGGTGCTTTGTCTGGGTCAGCTGATGAGTGAGGGCCTTTTAACATTTTCCGTGCTGATAATGGGGGGGTAGCGGTAATGTACTCGGAAGGAGGGTGGATGTTAGTTGTTGGGGCGGGAGTTCTTCTTTTAACTTTGTTTGTAGTGCTGGAGTTAACCCGAGGGTTGGGTCGAGGTACTCTTCGGGCTGTTTAGATAAAGAAGATTAGTATGGTAAATATAAGGGTGATGAGGAAAAAAATAAGATAAGTTTTTACTAAGCCCCGTTGGGTGTTGCTTGTTGAGGTAATTAAGGGGGTGTTAAGTTTGGCTGCGGCTTTAGGGCCTGATTTTTCCAATCAAGTTTGATCTACTATTTGGCTGGCAATGGATTGGCCCATTCCTAGGCTTATTGCAGGAGGGAATCGGTGCATTACTATTGGAAAAAAGCCAAGTATGTTAGAGAAGCGGAAGGTGGGGAGGTAGGGGGCGGGTTTGAATTGTTTGCTTGTTAAGGATGCGAGTTCTAGGGCAATTAGTAGGCCCAGGATGGTTACGGTTAGAGCGGTTAGTTTGAGCATTAGCGGTATTGATATTACGGGGGTTTTTAGTGGAAGTAGGTTGGAGGTAATTAGAAGGCCAGCTACAATGCTTCCTCAAGCTAGTCGTTTAATTGGGTTAATAACTGCAGGGTTGTTTTCGTTAATAGGGGAAAGTGCATTAAATCGAGGGCGTCCTATTGAGACAAAAAAAACAATGCGTAAGCTGTAAATAGCTGTGAAGGAGGTGGCTAGGAGGGTCAAGGTAAGGGCTCAGGCGTTTAGGTATGAGGTGTTGAGAGCTTCAATGATGGCATCTTTAGAAAAGAAGCCTGCTAGGAAAGGGGTACCTGTAAGGGCTAGGCTTCCGATAGTAAGACAGGAGGAAGTAAAGGGGGTGAGGCGGTGCATGCCGCCCATTTTTCGGATGTCTTGTTCGTCGTTAAGACTGTGGATGATGGAGCCGGAACATAGGAAAAGTATTGCTTTGAAGAAAGCGTGGGTACAGATGTGAAGGAATGCCAATTGGGGCTGGTTTAGTCCAATTGTTACTATTATTAAACCTAGCTGGCTTGATGTTGAAAATGCAACAATTTTTTTAATATCGTTTTGGGTTAGGGCGCATGTGGCTGTGAATAGTGTGGTTAGGGCTCCAAGACATAGGCAGGTGGTGAGGGCGGTAGGATTGTTTTCCAAGAGAGGGCTCATGCGTACTAGAAGAAAAATGCCTGCAACAACTATAGTGCTGGAATGGAGTAAGGCAGATACTGGTGTGGGTCCTTCCATAGCAGAAGGGAGTCAAGGATGTAGTCCGAATTGAGCGGATTTACCTGTGGCGGCTACAATTAGGCCAAGAAGTGGGTAGGTAAGGTCAAAGTCTTTGGCAACTGCAAAGATTTGTTGTAGTTCTCATGAGTTAAGATGAGAAACTATTCATGCTATTGCAAGGATTAAACCAATATCCCCGACTCGATTGTAAATGACCGCTTGTAGGGCTGCGGTGTTAGCGTCTGCTCGGCCGTGTCATCAACCGATGAGGAGGAAAGATATAATTCCTACACCTTCTCATCCGATGAAGAGTTGGAAGAGGTTATTCGCTGTAACTAAAATAATCATTGCGATTAAGAAAATTAAAAGGTACTTAAAGAATCGGTTTATGTTGGGGTCGGCATGTATATATCAGGATGCGAATTCGAGAATGGATCATGTGACATATAGGGCGACGGGTGTAAATATAATAGAGTAGTGGTCGAATTTCAGGCTGATATTGATGTCAAAGGTTGATGTACTTATTCAGTTTCATGAGGTAATAACGGTTTCTGCTCCTTGGCTGAGGAATAAAAAGAGGGGGAGAAGACTTACAAAAAAGGCTAGTTTTACTGCTGTTTTTACATGTGTAAGGGCTCAGCTTTCTTTTTGGGGGAGGGGGTTGAGAGTTGTTAGAACGGGGAAAATAAGCAGGGAAAAAATAATGATTAGGCTTGAAGTTATTGTGATGGAAGGGGTGTGCATAGCTACCACTTGGAGTTGCACCAAGAGTTTTTGGTTCCTAAGACCAATGGATGAACTATTATCCTTTGGGAGCTATGTTTTAAGGATAGCCCCGGAGTTCAACCGAGGTGAATGAAATTTAGCAGAATTCATTTGTTGGGCGAACCTTCCTTGGTGGATAAGGGGGTTTTAACCCCTGTTTTTAGAATCACAATCTAATGTTTTTATTAAAACTATATCTACAGCCGGCTCAGCCTCAAATTAATTCGGGTTTAAGAATGAGGAGTAGTAATGGTAGGAGGTGGAGTGTTATAAGTAGATGTTCTCGTGAGTGGGAGGGGTCGAGGCCAATGATGTGTGAGGGAAGGGGTCCTCGCTGGGTTATAAGGAACATGTAAAGGGAGTAGCTTGCGGTGATAAGAGTGCCCGCTCCTGTTAGTACAATTGTTCATCAAGATCAGTTAAATAGGGAGGTGATGATTATTAATTCTCCTATAAGGTTGGGAAGGGGGGGGAGTGCAAGGTTGGCAAGGCTGGCAATGAATCATCAAGCTGTTATAAGAGGAAGGACGATTTGTAGGCCGCGTGCTAGGAGTATAGTTCGACTATGTGTTCGTTCATAGTTTGTGTTGGCCAAACAGAATAAGGCAGAAGAGGTTAGTCCGTGAGCGATTATAAGAATTAAGGCTCCTGTAAATCCTCAGGGGGTTTGAATTAGGATTCCCCCTACTACTAAGCCTATGTGGCTTACTGAAGAGTAAGCAATTAGGGATTTTAGGTCGGTTTGACGGAGACAGATTGAGCCCGTTATAATAACCCCCCATAATGCAAAGATAAGAAAGGGGTAGCTTAGGTCTTTAGTGAGGGGGTCTAGTATAACGATTATTCGTATTATTCCATAACCACCCAGTTTTAAGAGGACTGCGGCAAGTACTATTGATCCTGCAACAGGGGCTTCAACGTGTGCTTTGGGGAGTCAAAGGTGTACACCATATAGTGGTATTTTAACAAGGAATGCTAGTAGGCAGCCTGCTCATCATAGTTTATCGGTATAGGATGAAAGGTGGAGAGGGCAGGAAAATGGTAGAGTAAATAGAGAGAGTGTTCCGGTGTAGTTTTGCAAGAGTAGAAGAGCAACAAGTAGGGGGAGGGAGCCTGCTAAGGTGTAAAATAAGAAGTAAATACCTGCGTTAAGGCGTTCTGTTTGATTCCCTCATCGGGTAATAAGGATTAGAGTTGGGATGAGAGTTGCTTCAAATATAATGTAAAATATAATAACTTCAGTTGCGCCGAAAGCTAGAATGAGGAAGATTTGGAGGGATGTAAGTAGTGAAATATATATGCGTTGACGGTTGATTGGCTCTGTTGCTGTATGGTTTTGGCTTGCTAGAATTATTAGGGGGAGAAGCCAGCATGTGAGAACTAACAAGGGTGTAGATAAAGGGTCTGTGGCTATAAACAGGTTTAAAGTAGATCAACCTGTTTCTATTGCATGTTTTAACCATGAAAGGCTGATTAGTGCAATTAGTATACTGTGGGTAAGGGTCGTAGGTCAAAGTCATTTGGCTGGGGTTAATCAGGCAGTTGGAATTAGTATTAGAGTAGGGATAAGGACTTTTAGCATTGTAGCAGGTTAAGGTTTTGAAGGTGGTCGGTTCCGTGAGTGCGGGCTGTTGCTACCAGTAGGGCGAGGCCTGCGCTTGCTTCGCAAGCTGAGAAAGCTAGTAGTAGTATAGGGGCTGCGCAGAGGCTTGTGGAGTTTAAATGGACAGTTCAGAGGGAGAGGGCAATGAACAGGGAGAGCATTATTCCTTCTAAGCATAGGAGGGCAGAGAGAAGGTGGGTTCGGTGGAATGCTAGGCCTGTTAGGCCCAAAATAAAGGCTGATGAAAAAGCGAAGTGTACGGGGGTCATTAGGTGATTATGGAGTTTAACCATAAGTGCTTGAGCCGAAATCAAATGTTTTTATTAAACTAATCACTTATTCGGCTCAATCTAGTCCTCCTTGAAGTCATTCGTAAATAAGGCCCAAGGTAAGGAGGGCAAGAACGATGGAGGCTCATAAAAAAGTGAGTGTGGGGGATGTCAATTGGTCTCCTCAGGGAAGGGGTAGCAGGAGGGCAATTTCTAAGTCAAATAGAAGGAACAGAATAGCAACGAGGAAGAATCGTAGGGAGAATGGGAGTCGGGCTGTTCCTAGGGGGTCAAAGCCACATTCATAAGGGGATAGTTTTTCATGGTCTGGGTTTATTAAAGGAAGTCAAAAGGATAGGATGGCTAGGGCAATTGATAGGGTGAGAGCAATGGTAATAACAGTTGAAACTAGATTCATTATCTTTCCTTGGATTTTAACCAAGACCAGGTAATTGGAAGTCACTTATACTTATTTTCATACTAGAAAGATTAGGATCCTCATCAGTAAATGGAGATGTACAGGAAGAGTCAGACAACATCTACGAAGTGTCAATATCAAGCGGCTGCCTCAAATCCGAAGTGGTGTTCAGATGTAAAATGGTATTGAATTTGTCGAAGTAGACATACGGCTAAGAAAGTGGAGCCAATGATGACGTGTAGGCCATGGAAGCCTGTAGCTACGAAGAAGGTTGAACCATAGACCCCATCTGCAATTGTAAAAGGGGCTTCATAGTATTCTATGGCTTGTAGGAATGTAAAGTAAAAGCCTAGGAGAATTGTTAATGTAAGTGATTGAATAGTTTGTTTTCGCTCTCGTTCTATGATGCTATGGTGGGCTCAGGTGACTGTTACCCCTGATGCGAGGAGAACGGCTGTGTTGAGTAGGGGGACTTCAAAGGGGTCTAAGGTGGAAATGCCCGTGGGGGGTCAGCAACCTCCTAATTCAGGGGTGGGGGCTAGACTTGAGTGGTAGAAGGCCCAGAAAAAGCCCAGGAAGAAAAAGACTTCTGATGTAATGAAAAGGATTATTCCGTATCGAAGTCCTTTTTGTACAGGGGGTGTGTGGTGGCCTTGAAATGTGCCTTCTCGAATAATATCTCGTCATCATTGGTATATAGTCAAGAGAAGTAGAATTGTGCCTAGAACAATGAGTGTTGTAGAGTGGAAGTGGAATCAAATTGCAAGTCCTGATGTCATTAGTAGGGCGGCGATTGCACCTGTCAGGGGCCAAGGGCTTGGGTCAACTATGTGGTACGCGTGTGCTTGATGTGCCATTAAATATTTTCTTGTAAGTAGAGTGTTAGTAGCAATACAAAGACGTAGGCTTGGATTATGGCTACGGCAATTTCTAGCAGTGTTAAAAGGACTAAGACTGTTGCTGTAAGAATAGCTACAGTTGGCATAAGTGGTAGGAGTACAAATGCAGCTGTGGAGATTAGTTGAATGAGTAGGTGGCCAGCTGTTAGGTTGGCGGTAAGTCGAACGCCTAGAGCTAAGGGGCGGATAAATAGGCTAATTGTTTCGATGATAATGAGTATTGGGATTAGCAGGTTAGGGGTGCCTTCTGGTAAAAGGTGTCCTAGTGCATGATTAGGTTGGTTTCGTATTCCGATACTAACAGTGGCTAATCAGAGAGGGACTGCAAACCCTAAGTTAAGGGATAGCTGGGCAGTGGGGGTGAAGGTGTAGGGTAGAAGTCCTAGCATGTTTAGTGAGATTAAAAAGAGTATTAGGGAAGCCAAGAGAGTGGCCCATTTATGGCCACCTGCATTTAAAGGCAGGAGTAGTTGGTGAGTGAAGCGATTGATGAATGCGCTTTGTAGTGTGAGTAGTCGGTTGTTTAATCATCGAGTTGTGGTTGTAGGGTATAAAATAGAAGGAAAGGTTAGTGCTAATGCTTTCTGGGAAATTCCTAAATATGTTGTTCACATAAACTGGTCAAAAAAGCTTACGCTCAGGGTCAGTTTCAAGAGGTTTTTACCAGCTTTTGAGGCTTAATGGAGGCAGGCTCATAAGGGAAGGTGTGGGCTATTACTTTTTTAGGGAAGAAGGTTAAGAAAATCATTCAGGCAAAGAGTAGTGTACCAAATCATGGTAGTGGGAGGAGTTGGGGCATGTCGCTGAGGGTGGTCGGTAGTCACCAATCTCTAGCTTAAAAGGCTAGTGCTACTCCTTGCTTAGCTTCTCAGCGAGGCGTCTTGAAGTATAAATGAGGATCAGTTTTCGAAGTGTTCTAGGGGAACAACTTCTACCACAATTGGCATAAAGCTATGGTTTGCACCACAAATTTCTGAGCATTGTCCGTAAAATACCCCTGGTCGGGATGTGACAAAGGCTGTTTGGTTTAGACGACCAGGGACGGCATCTATTTTTACACCTAGGGCTGGTACTGCTCATGAGTGAAGCACATCTTCGGCAGAGACTAGTACTCGAACTGGGGAGTCCAAGGGAACGACCATTCGGTGGTCGGCTTCCAGTAAACGGAATTGGCCTGGGGTTAGGTCTTGTGTGGGGATTATGTATGAGTCGAATCCAAGATCTTCGTAGTCGGTATATTCATAGCTTCAGTATCATTGGTGGCCTATGGCTTTAATTGTAATGTGAGGGTCGTTAATTTCGTCCATTAAATAAAGAATGCGAAGAGACGGAAGTGCAATTAGGATAAGAATCACTGCTGGAAGAATTGTTCAAATAATTTCAATTTCTTGGGAGTCTAGAATATATTTATTGGTTAGCTTAGTGGAGACTATGGCTACAATAATATAAAGAACTAGTGTGCTAATAAGGAAGACGATTATTAAGGCGTGATCGTGGAAGTGTAGAAGTTCTTCTATCACTGGTGAAGCTGCATCTTGTAAACCTAGTTGTGTGGGATGTGCCATTAGTAGTTTAAGACACGTGGGAGTTAAACCCACGAATACGCCTTGACAAGGCGGTGTAATAATCGGCTTTACTAGTGTCTTATAAAGAAAGTGACAGAATGGTTATGTGGTTGGCTTGAAACCAACATACGGGGGTTCAACTCCTCCCTTTCTCGTTTAGTACGATCGAATTTGAACAAAAGCAGGTTCCTCGAATGTGTGGTATGGGGGAGGGCAGCCATGGAGTCATTCTACGTTGGTCATGGTTAGTTCTACTGCAAGGACTTCACGTTTAGAAGCGAATGCTTCTCAGATAATGAAAAGGAACATAATTACAGCTACGAGCGAGATTATAGAGCCGACAGAAGAGACGGTGTTTCATAGGGTGTAGGCATCTGGGTAGTCTGAGTATCGACGGGGCATTCCAGCTAAGCCTAGGAAATGTTGAGGGAAGAAGGTGAGGTTAACACCCACGAATATAATGCCAAAGTGAATTTTTGTTCAGGTGCTGTGGAGGGTGTAGCCTGTAAACAGAGGGAATCAGTGTACGAAGGCAGCTACGATGGCAAATACGGCTCCTATTGAGAGTACGTAGTGGAAGTGGGCAACTACATAGTATGTATCGTGTAGGACAATATCAAGTGAAGAGTTAGCTAGAACAATTCCTGTTAAACCTCCCACTGTAAAAAGGAAAATAAAACCAAGTGCTCATAAAAGAGGGGTTTCTCATTTAATTGACCCTCCGTGAAGCGTAGCTAGTCAGCTGAAGACTTTTACACCAGTGGGAATTGCGATAATCATAGTAGCTGATGTAAAGTAGGCACGTGTATCCACGTCTATTCCAACTGTAAACATGTGGTGTGCTCATACGATAAACCCTAGAAGGCCAATTGCTATTATGGCTCAAACCATTCCTATATAGCCAAAGGGTTCTTTTTTCCCAGAGTAATATGCAACGATGTGGGAGATCATTCCGAAACCAGGGAGAATCAAAATGTAAACCTCCGGGTGACCAAAGAATCAAAATAAATGTTGGTAAAGAATAGGGTCTCCCCCTCCGGCTGGGTCAAAGAAAGTAGTGTTAAGGTTACGATCTGTGAGTAACATTGTAATGCCAGCGGCAAGAACGGGAAGAGAGAGGAGTAGAAGCACGGCTGTAATTAATACAGCTCATACAAATAAAGGTGTTTGGTATTGAGAGATAGCAGGGGGTTTTATATTAATAATGGTTGTAATAAAGTTAATTGCACCTAGAATTGATGAAATACCTGCTAGATGTAGTGAGAAGATGGTTAAGTCTACGGATGCACCTGCATGGGCTAAGTTTCCAGCTAAGGGTGGGTAAACCGTTCAACCAGTACCGGCACCGGCTTCTACTCCAGAAGAAGCGAGAAGGAGCAGGAAGGATGGAGGAAGAAGTCAGAAGCTCATGTTGTTCATTCGAGGGAATGCTATGTCTGGGGCGCCAATTATAAGTGGAATAAGTCAGTTTCCAAAGCCACCAATTATAATTGGTATTACTATAAAAAAGATTATTACAAAAGCATGTGCTGTAACAATTACATTATAGATCTGGTCGTCACCTAGTAAAGCCCCTGGTTGGCTAAGCTCAGCTCGAATTAGCAGGCTGAGGGCTGTTCCTACCATACCGGCTCAGGCACCAAATACAAGATAAAGGGTGCCAATGTCTTTGTGATTAGTCGAGAAGAATCAACGTGTGATGGCCACAGGTAGGATGGCTGAATGTTTAAGCGGTGGATTGTAGCCCCATGGACAGAGGTTTAATCCCTCTTCTTACCAAGCCCTGAGGTGTTTTACATATTAGATTGCAAATCTAAAGAAGCAAGTTAAACGCTTGCCGGGGCTTTCCCCCGCCTATTAGTTGTTCGATTAGGCGGGGGAAAGTTAGATGGATGCTCGCTGGTTTGAGCGCTTAGCTGTTAACTAAGAGTTTGTAGGATCGAAGCCTGCCTGTCTAGAAGGCTTTAGCTTAATTAAAGTGTCTGTTTTGCATATAGAAGATGTGGGTTAGTGTCCTGCAAGTCTTATCAGGGGCTGGGAGATTTTCACTTCCGCTTAGAGCTTTGAAGGCTCTTGGTCTGATGCTAACCTAAGTCCCTATGGAATTAATAGTGCTGAGATAGTGGGGGTAAGTGGGAGTAGCGAGATTGTTGCTGTGGTTAGGATGGCAAGTGGGAGTGTCAGTTGTAGAGATGGAAGGCGTCATGGGGTTGTGCCTGTTACGTTGTTAGGGGACATGGTGAGTGTTATGGCGTATGTTAGCCGTAGGTAAAAATATAAGCTTAGAAGGGCGGTTAGTGCGGTTAGTGTAGCGATGGGTGCTAGTTCTTGTTTGGTAAGTTCTTGGAGGATAAGTCATTTTGGCATAAAACCTGTTAGTGGTGGGAGGCCTCCTAGTGAGAGTAGGACAAGGGGGGTGAGGGTTGTTAGTGCGGGGGCTTTTGCTCAGGAGGTGGCGAGTATATTAATGTTTGTTGATTTGTTTAGTTTAAATACAAGGAATGTTGAGGATGTTATGATTAGATAGGTAATTAGGGTTAGGAGGGCTAAGGAGGGTGAGTATTGGAGAATTAGAATCATTCAGCCTAGGTGGGCTGTGGAGGAGTATGCTAGAATTTTTCGGAGTTGTGTTTGATTAAGCCCTCCTCAGCCACCGACAAGAGTTGAGGTAACACCAAGTATTACTAGGATTGAGGGGTTGGTGGGTTGAATTTGGAGAAGTAGGGCGAAGGGTGCCAATTTCTGTCAGGTTGACAAGATAAGTCCTGTGGTTAAGTCTAACCCTTGTAGTACTTCAGGTAGCCATGTATGTAGGGGGGCAAGGCCAATTTTTAGGGAGAGGGCAAGAATGGCCATAGTGATTGCAATAGGGTGGGATATTTGTAGGATGTCTCATTGGCCTGTTAGTCATGCATTGGTGGTGCTGGCAAATAGAAGGGTAGCTGCTCCTGTAGCTTGGGTGAGGAAGTATTTTATGGTAGCTTCAACTGCTCGGGGGTGATGTTGTTGGGCTATGAGGGGAAGGATAGCTAGGGTATTAATTTCTAAGCCTATTCAGGCAAAAAGCCAGTGGGAGCTTGTGAGTGTGATTGTGGTTCCTAGTCCGAGACTGAATAGTAAAATAGCTAAAATATATGGATTCATCGGTAAAGGTAGGGTTTTAACCTGCATGTTTGGGGTATGGGCCCAAGAGCTTAATTAGCTGACTTTACTTAGGAAGTGGTGTAATGGAAGCACTAAGAGTTTTGATCTCTTCAGTTAGGGTTCGAATCCCTCTTCTAAGAGCTGAGGGGGTCTAACCCTCATGATTCACTCTATCAAAGTGGTCCTTTACTTCAGGCACAGTTCCGGAGTTAGATTTGAGGGGGAAGGCCGGCTAATGCAATAGGGAGCGCTAGATGTCAGATGACTAAAGCCAGTGTAAGGGGAAGAAAGTTTTTTCAAATTAAGTGTATTAATTGGTCGTATCGGAATCGGGGGTAGGAGGCTCGAACTCAGAGGAAAAGTAGGGAAAGGAGTGCTGCTTTTGTTATCAAATTTACGGTTGTTAGTTCTGGGGTAATAGGGACGTGAGAAGCTCCCAGGAAAAGAGTGGCGGAGAGTGTGTTTATAAGGAGGATGTTTGCGTATTCTGCTAAAAAGAATAGGGCGAAGGGGCCTCCCGCATATTCTACGTTAAAGCCTGAGACTAGTTCTGATTCGCCTTCGGTTAAGTCGAAAGGTGCTCGGTTGGTTTCGGCTAGTGTGGAAATATATCATATTGCGGCTAGGGGTCAGGCTGGTAGTAGAAGTCAGACGGTTTCTTGGGCTGTGTTGAAGGTTTGTAGGGTGAAGCCTCCTGTGAAGATAATTGCGTTTAAAAGAATTAGTCCAAGGCTAACTTCATAGGAAATGGTTTGTGCTACGGCTCGTAGTGCTCCGATAAGGGCATATTTTGAATTTGATGCTCAGCCTGAACCTAGAATGGAGTATACTGCTAAGCTGGATAGTGCTAGGATGAAAAGGATTCCTAGGTTTAGGTCTAGGATGGGGTATGGTATAGGGAGGGGAGCTCATAGAGTGAGGGCAAGAGTAAGGGCTAACATTGGGGCGAGGAGGAATAGGATGGGGGAGGCGGTTGAGGGGCGGACGGGTTCTTTAGTAAATAGTTTTACTCCATCGGCAATTGGTTGTAGAAGGCCATAGGGTCCGACGATGTTAGGACCTTTTCGAAATTGCATGTATCCAAGGACTTTTCGTTCTACTAATGTGAGGAAGGCAACAGCTAGTAGAACAGGGATGATATAGGCTAAGGGGTTAATAATGTGGGTGAAAAGTGTTGAGATCATAGTTGAAGAGAGGATTTGAACCTCTGTACAAAGGGCTTAGGCCTTTTGCAATACGACCGGGCTCTGCCACACCAACATGTCGTTCTCTCAGACAAGGGGACGACGCCCCCTTGCCTGATTGAGTTGCTTTCATTAGGTGGGGGTGAGGCGTGTCTTGGACATAGGCCCCCTCTTTTCGGTCCTTTCGTACTAGAAAAGATCGTTACATAGATAGAAACCGACCTGGATTACTCCGGTCTGAACTCAGATCACGTAGGACTTTAATCGTTGAACAAACGAACCCTTATAGCGGCTGCACCATTAGGATGTCCTGATCCAACATCGAGGTCGTAAACCTCCTCGTCGATATGGGCTCTAAGAGGAGATTGCGCTGTTATCCCTAGGGTAACTCGGTTCATTGATCGGCATTGCCGGATCTTATTGGTCAGAAGTTCTGTTAGTTAGAGCTGTCGCTCTTGTTTGTGAATGTAGTACATTTAGTCCTTGCGGGGGTTTTATTTTTCTCCGCGGTCGCCCCAACCAAAGACATTAGGGCAGGGGTCAGTTTATTCGTAGTCTATGTTCAGGGTATTAATACTGATCTGCTTTAGTGTCTAAAGCTCCATAGGGTCTTCTCGTCTTATGTATCTATCCTCGCTTCTGCACGGGGAGATCAATTTCATTGACTTGAAAGAGGAGACAGTTAAGCCCTCGTTATGCCATTCATACAGGTCCCCATTTAAAAGACAAGTGATTGCGCTACCTTCGCACGGTCAAAATACCGCGGCCGTTAAACATATAGTCACAGGGCAGGCGGGACCTCTTATACTTTCGGTTTAGCAAGAGGCGATGTTTTTGGTAAACAGGCGAGGCCGAGTGTGTTTGCCGAGTTCCTTCTCTTTCCTTTAGTCTTTCCCTGGGAGCCTGCCTGTGTACGGGTAACGGTTGTCTGTTTGGGTGTTTTTTCTGGTTGTTTTATCTGTGGTTCAGTTCCCTCTGCTGTTTGGGTCCGTTAAGGTTCGGTGGGTTGTCCGTTTCCGATTTACACATATGCAGGGAGAGGGCCGTTAGGCCCTCTTATATACTGATTTTAGCAGGATCGCTCCCATGCTTGCATGGGACGGCCCAGTAGGATAAGGGGAGTAAGAAGTAGTGGTCGAAACTTGAGGCTTGTGGTGGTATGTGTTTGAGCTTTAACGCTTTTTGATGGGATGGCTGCTTTCAGGCCCACCCTAATTTGTGGCCTTGGTTAAATATGATCTTTATCCTCCTATTAAAGTTGTATCTTGTTTCTGAGGGGCTGTACCCCCTTAGACTAACTCTCCTGGTTTCTTGTTATATCTGTTGAGACAGAAGGGGTTGGAGAAGGAAGAAGCCGGGAGGCTGAACTTTTATCCAGTTGTTGGGCAACCAGCTATTACTAGGTTCGGTAGGTTTATCACCTCTACTCAAAGGTCTTCCCACTCTTTTGCCACAGAGACGGGTTAGCCCTATTGATTAGGCTGCCTTGGAGTAGCTCACGAAGTTTCGGGTTGTCAAACTAAAGTGCTCTTTGCTTGAGTTACACTGGCTAAATCATGATGCAAAAGGTACGAGTTAAAATCTCTGCTTTTTTAGGCTTTACTTGTTTATTTCATTTAGTTTTTCAGCATTCCCTTGCGGTACTTTCTCTATCGCTCCGTTGTTCCTTTTCTGTCGCCCATACTAAGGGGGAAAAATGGTTTGTTCGTGGTGGACGTTGGTGTTTTTGGGTTTAATTAATGTGTCTTGTTGTTTTTGGTTGGTTGGGCTAGCGAGTCGGTATCAGGACAACTCGAGTTGAACGAGTATTTCCTCCGTGTAAAGGAGGTGTTCTGCTTTAAACTATGTCCTGGTTTTGCCAAGTGCACCTTCCGGTACACTTACCATGTTACGACTTGCCTCCCCTTTGCTGATGAAAGGTTTTAAGTTAAGTTGTGAGATATGCTTGGGGAGAGTGACGGGCCCTTGGTGTGTGCGCGCTTCAGGGCCGGTTTCAGCAGAACGCTCTATTTTCTGCTTACTGCTAAATCCTCCTTCTAGATACACGTTTCAGTAATATTATCCGTAATTCACTGTAATAGGGAATGTAGCCCATTTCTTCCCTTTCCATACGCTACACCTCGACCTGACGTTTTGGGCTGTACCAATTGTGCTTACTGAGGAACCTTCATAGGGTAAGCTGACGACGGCGGTATATAGGCGGGGAGAGCAAGAAAAGGTGAGGTTGAACGGGGGTTATCGGTTTTAGAACAGGCTCCTCTAGGTGGGTCTAAAGCACCGCCAAGTCCTTTGGGTTTTAAGCTATTGCTCGTAGTTCCCAGGCGGATAGTGGTTGTATGAGACTATCAATGTTTAGGGCAAAGCATAGTGGGGTATCTAATCCCAGTTTGTACCTTGGCTTTCGTGATTCAGGTAATAAAGCCACCTTCGTGGATGTGCTTCTTACTTTCGGGAGCGTATAACAGCTTAGTAAGTGTTCGGCTTTAGTGTTTATTATTCCTTAACCACGCTTTACGCCGGAGCTTGTCAACTTGGGCCTCTCGTATAACCGCGGTAGCTGGCACGAGTTTTACCGGCCCTTTTAACCATAACTAAGTCAAGTTTACACTTATTGGCTTAATGTTTGTCACTGCTGGGTTCCCTTGGGGGTGTGGCTGAGCAAGGTGTTGTGGGCTATAAGGGTATGTGCCTGATACCAGCTCCTTGTTCCCGGACGGGGAACTGTAGGGCATTCTCACGGGGGTGCGGATACTCGCATGTGTAAGTTTAGTTAAAGCTGACAGGAAAGTCAGGACCAAGCCTTTGTGTTCTCGAGGCATTTCTAGGGCCCATCTTAACATCTTCAGTGTTATGCTTTGTGTTAAGCTACGACAAC